TAAAAGAAGAAATGTCCCGGCCAGTACTTAAGCAGATCAGGCCGGGAAAATAAACCTTTCGTATAAAATCAAAGAACTAAGATATTCTTTCTATTGAGGAGATCCGTTTTGAGTCATTATCTATATTGAATTCCTGATCAATTGCTTTTTTCTATTTTTTTCTTATTTTTCTTATATTTCTTATACATATTTTTACATATTTTATTATATATAATATATTTATACTATAATAAATATATATCTCTTAGTATAAATATATACCTTTACTTTTATTTTATTTAAATTATTTTATCTAAATATTAAATACTTTGTTTAAGTTTAAATTTTAATAGCTATTTAAAAAATTTCTATTATTTATTAGAATATTTTAGAATATTTCGAATTTCTATTTTTTTAATATAATAAAATAATATTTTTTTTATTAAAATAGAATAATATAATAAAATAAATAATAATAATTTTGAAAAGTTAAATAAGATTAAATAAAAAAAAATCAAATGAAAAAAGAAAATAAAGAGAAGAAGGTGGATTTTTATCAATCTTTATTTCACGTGTTACATCACATAACAAATTTTCAATTTGGAATTAGGAGAGATGGCTGAGTGGACTAAAGCGGCGGATTGCTAATCCGTTGTACGAATTATTTGTACCGAGGGTTCGAATCCCTCTCTTTCCGCTTTCTCTGATCACTTGGTATTTTCGAATTCGAAAAGATTCTCATCCCTTGATTTTATCATAGTTAAATGTATGAAACAAATAAGATTATTAAGAATTAATTTAGAAAAAAGCAAAAAAAACTAGAAATTTTTTATTCCTCACGTCCAGGATTGCGTCCTGGATCATTAGATAAGAATCCAAAGATAAAAAGGGAAACAAAGAATATCACTACTGTGTAAACAAAGAGTTTGAGAGTAAGCATTACACAATCTCCAAGATCATTTTTTTTGAAAAAGGGGAATAGATTGCCTATTTTTTACCACATATACCATTTTTTTTTTGTTTTGACACCCCAAAAAATGAAAAATAAGACGAATTTTTTTGTAATAAGATTTTGATTCATTCGTTACCCGAAATTTCTTGTCATATCAATAATTAGGTATTGTGGAGTACCTAATAGTCTATACTCACCGGAAGGTGAGAACGGGGAAAAGGCTGATCCAAATTCATCGCTGCGGTTATTCATTCAATATACAAGAATTTCCATTTTTGAATCGAGGGTTCGTAATGTAAGACTTATCTGATCTTATCAATTTTTAGAATTTTTTTATCGAATACATCATCAATTTAGCAGAGTATTAAAGATTTCATCGAAAACTTACAGTGGCTTGCCAAACAAAGGCTAAGAGAAAAAAGAGTACAGGTATGACAGGCATAACATCTATGATTGGATTGAAAATGGCATAAGCTTCGGGCAATTTGGCGAAGAAAAAACTACTCGAATAAAGGACAGAATTAAGACAGATACCGATTAAACTAAAGATATTAAGCATAACAAGCATTTCGTTCTTGTGGATTAGATAATTTTGAGTTATTTTTATAAGGGAAAAATGAAAAAGGCAGATCAAGAAATCCTTCTTTTTCTTCGGTTCGGACTTTCCCAAATAAAAAATCCCTCCCCCCATTATCATTCTAAAATGAGAATATAAGGAATTCAACTTTCATACAATATCTTAATTGAATTCTATGTAATGATCAATGAATTTTTTTGATTCTATATCTACATGTCTTGAATCCTAGCAACAAAATATCCCATATGTTTTTGTGTATTTGGGTTGGGATTGACGAATAACCAATACCAATATTAGTGTTGATTAATTTCGAATAGAAATCAAAATGGGGCGTGGCCAAGCGGTAAGGCAGCGGGTTTTGGTCCCGTTATTCGGAGGTTCGAATCCTTCCGTCCCAGATCCTTTTTCATGAAACGAAAGATGGGATCACACTGCATTCCACATGAAACAATAATTTGTTAAAGGGAAAAATCTTTTCTTATTAATTTTCAGAATGGTTCTAAGAATCATATCTGAGAATTCGTTTGGTTTCTCACAAACGGAATCAAGTGTCAAATGTGGGTAAAATTGAATATCTTTATTTTCATTCAATTCATATGATAGAATATGGGGTTAAATTAAATAAATTTGATCCTTGCTGACCCTTATCCGGATAAATACTTATTTATCCATAGATAGAAATATTATATACCGGTTGAACCAATGACTATTCATGATTTTATATTGAATCAATTCCATACCGCTTTGAAATTTCAATTAGAGGAATGTTATGGTAAAACTTCGTTTGAAACGATGTGGTAGAAAGCAACGTGCGACTTGAAGGACATGGTTGGCTGTGGATTTTTACATCCGCCATCTTCTATAGTAATGAAGATGCTCTTGGCTCGACATAGTTTGTTCTGTTCTGCCCGGAACCTAATTTGTGTTGGGTTATAAGTAAATAGTACATGATGAAGCTCGAGAAGAAAGGATTGATTCATTTTTCAAGGGAAAGAATCTAGGGTTAGTGAAAATCAATAAGTTAGACCAACTCTGTAAGTATACCCTCACTATATATAAATTCTAAATCGAAAGGTTCAAATTCAGAACAAGTTTGAAAAGTCAAATTTTCCGAAATTGGTAAAACTATTTCGATGAAAAGTGTATCACAAGGGAATCAATCATTCGTATTCTATTTATATAGAAAGAAATAACAAAAAAAGGTATGTTGCTGCCATTTTGAAAGGAATAAGGATCCCCGAGGTAATGTCTAAACCCAATGATTTCACAAAGCAAGGATAAAGGATTCCGAAACAAGGAAACACTATTTTCAATTGTCTCAACAATTGGATCAGACTGAGGAATAAAAATAGATTCGAAATGAGACAAACAAAAGAGTTTAGAGACGGCTCAATAAATGTCTAAGGATTCTCTTGTCAGAATTACCCAACTTGAGTTATGAGTATGAATGAGATTTCTTCCTTTTTCTGTAAGGAAGAAGAAAAAAGTACTCAATTCAAATTATAGTAAAATTCATGATTTTATGGATCCACTTGCTATTATATACAGAAATTGGAATCATTTTTCTCGAGCCGTATGAGGAAAAAACCTCCTATACGTTTCTAGGGGGGGCATTGTTTATTTACATCTATCCCAATGAGCCATCTATCGAATCGTTGCAATTGATGTTCGATTCCGAAGAGAAGGAAGAGATCTTAGAAAAGTAGGTTTTTACAATCCGATAAAGAATCAAACTTATTTAAATGTTCCTGCTATTCTATATTTCCTTGAAAAAGGTGCTCAACCTACAGGAACTGTTTATGATATTTTAAAGAAGGCAGAATTCTTTAAAGAAAGAACTTTGAGTTAATTAAAGGAAAAAACAAAATTATTAAATAAATAAAATAAAGTAGGGAAGGGTAACTAGTATCTATCCTTGTGTAATTATTTCTATTTACACACCATTTTCCTTTTTCTTGCTTTATTCATATTTTGGTGGGGGAATTTAATTTAACAACAAACAGGGGGTTAAGCTTGCTTATCGTACTTTTATTGATTGAATAAACCGGGGATTTTTTATTTACCTTTTCCTTAAATTTTTCCATTCCAATTTCTTATTTATGTTGTGCCAATCCAACACAAGTCTTTATTTTATTTACTTGATTTACTTTCTCAACATTGCTTTTATATTGACAATGGTGTATCGAACAAATATAATTCGATCGTAGATAAATAGGGCTGTTTATCCCCACCCCATATTGATTTTTTTGTTTCCTTCACTCAAATGATGGGTTTGCCTTGCTGCATTTACTCTCATACAAGATGTATTTTCTTAGGGAAAATCAAAAAAGAATTTGATAAAAAATGGGTGGTCTGCCATAATTTTTACATTTCGATTAGGAATATTTTTAATCCGATCTGCTAACTTTGGTATTTTGTGTTTCTAATTGATCAGAAAATCTTTCTTTTCGATGTGTTGCTAGTTCAATGTTTTGATAGGGTCGTGCAGTGCAATTCAATTGATTTTTATATTTTGATCGTATCTACATATCCTATTTATCCGGGTTGCTAACTCAACGGTAGAGTACTCGGCTTTTAAGTGCGACTATGATCTTTTACACATTTGGATGAAGCAACAAATTCGTCCAGACTATTGGTATAGTCTATAAGACCACGACTGATCCTCAAGGGTAATGAATGGAAAAAACAGCATGTCGTAATAAAATTGAAAATCTAATAAAATCAATTTATTATTTTATTAGATTTTCGATTTTATTAATTTATTTAATTTGAAATGAAAGTCAAAGTTAAAGTAGAACTTTGAGTTTATCCTTACCGGATCATTACAGTTCCAAAAGATTGTTTTGATTTTTGGAAGGGGACAAAAGAAATTCACATTTACAGTTGGGTCTAGTGAATAAATGGATAGAGCTCTATGGCTCCAATTCTGGTAAAATAAAAAGCAACGAGCTTATGTTCTTAATTGGAATGATTACCCGATCTAATTAGACGTTAAAAATGAATTAGTGCCTAATGCGGGAAAGAGTGGGTTCTCCTGTGAGTGAACCATTGATTTTTTCTTTTTTTTTTTTTTCAGAATCCTAATTATTCTTTATTATGGATTGTAGACGGATGTGTAGAAGAAACAGTATATTGATAAAGAGAATTTATTCCAAAGTCAAAAGAGCGATTGGGTTGCAAAAATAAAGGATTTTTTCTCCTGTTGTAATTATAACGAACATAAACCAATTGGATAGAAAAGGAAGGTAAAAAGATCTGTTGATTGGACTCCCTCTTTCTTTTCCGGGGTATATATTTTTTTCTTACTATACTATATACATAATACAATACATAATACCCTGTTCTGACCATATTGCACTATGTATATATCATTTGATAAACCAAGAAAAACCTCCTGCCTCTGGCTCAAGTAGAAATGTAAATGGAAGAATTACAAGGATATTTAGAAAAAGATAGATCTCGGCAACAACACTTCCTATATCCGTTTCTTTT